AATATTAATCGTAATCCAGAAGACGAGGTAGCTTTTATACGTTATTTGGAACAATCCGATTTTCGCCGAGATATAATCAAAGGAGCCATGCGTGCTCAAAGACGTAAAACAGTTACTTGGAAAGTGTTTCAACCAAATGTGCATTCACCGCTTTTTTTGGATAGAGTAGACAAAGACAAAACTTTTTTTTTTTCTTTTGATATCTCCAGAATGCTTAATCAAATTTTTAGGAATTGGATGGGGGAGGGTGTGGAATTTAAAATTTCGGATTCTGAAGAGAAAGAGGCGAAAGAAAAAGAAAAGGATAAAAAAAAAGAAGAGAATGAACGTATGACAATAGCAGAAAATTGGGAAAGTATTATATTTTCGCAAACAGTAAGGAGTTCTTTGTTAGTAACCCAAGCAATTCTTAGAAAATATATAGTATTGCCTTTGTTGATAATAGCAAAAAATATTGGACGTATGCTATTATTTCAATCCCCGGAGTGGTACGAGGATTGGCAAGAGTGGAGTCGAGAAAGGCATGTTAAATGTACCTTTAGTGGTGTTCAATTATCAGAAAAAGAATTTCCTAAAGATTGGTTAACAAAAGGTATTCAGATAAAGATCCTATTTCCTTTCTGTCTGAAACCGTGGCACAGATCTAAGCTACAATCCCAGCATAGAGATTCAACGAAAAACAACGGGAAAGGGTATAATTTTTGTTTTTTAACAGTTTGGGGAATGGAAACTAAACTACCTTTTGGTTTACCCATAAAACAACCTTCCTTTTTTCAACCTGTTTTTAAAGAACTTGGAAAAAAACTTAGAAAACTTATAAAGAAATGTTTTCTAGCTCGAAAAATTATAAAAAAAAGAACAAAATGGCTTCTAAAGGTATCAAAAGAGAAAACAAGATGGGTTATAAAAAAAGTTCGATTTAAAAAAAGAATAATGAAAGAGCTTACAAAAGAAAAAGTAAGTCCGATTCCATTGAGGGAAATATATGAATCGAATAAAAATATTAATAAAAAACAAATGATAATAGGTAATCAGATGATTCATGAATCGTCCATTCGAATTAGATCCATGGATTGGACAAATTATTCACTGACAGAAAAAAAGATGAAGGATCTAGCTGATAGGACAAGTACAATCAGAAATAAAATAGAAAAAATCACAAAAGACAAGAAAAACATATTTAAAATTCCACATATAAACATTAGTACTAATGAAACAAGTTTTTATGATAAAAGATTAGAATCGACGAAAAATTTTTGGCAGATATTAAAAAGAAGAAATGCCCGACTAATACGTAAATGTCACTATTTTTTGAAATTTTTTATTGAAAGGATATACATAGATATCTTTTTACGTATCATTAATATTCCCAGAATAACTATACAAAATTTACTTAAATCAAAAAAAAAAATTACTGATAAATACAGTTACAATGATGAAACAGATAAAAAAAGGATTGATGAAACAAAAAAAAATACAAAAAATTTTATTTCGACTATAAAAAAGTCAATTTCTAATATTAGTAATAAGAATTCACAAATTTTTTGTGACCTCTCTTCCTTGTCACAGGCATATGTATTTTATAAATTATCACAAACCCAAGTTATTAACAAGTATCACTTGAAATCCGTATTTCAATATCACGGAACAACTCCTTTTATTAAGGATAGAATAAAATATTTTTTTGGAACACAAGGAATATTTCATTCCAAATCAAGGTATAAGAAACTTCGCAATTTTGAAATGAATGAGTGGAAAAGCTGGTTAATAGGCAATGATCACTATCAATACGATTTATCTCAGAATAGATGGTCTAGATTAGTATCGAAAAAATGGAGAAATAGAATAAATCAAAGTTTTATGGTTCAAAATAAAAACTTAGAAAATTTTGATTCATATGAAAAAGACCAATTAATTAATTACGAGAAACAAAAAAATTATATAGTGAATTCATTAACGAGCCAAAAAGATAAATTTAAAAAAAAATACAAATACGATCTTTTATCAAATAAATATATTAATTATGAAGATAAGAAGGGTTCAGATATTTATGGATCGCCCTTTCAAGTAAACGAGGTCCGAGGGATTCCCTATAATTACAAGAAATATAATTACAATACATATAATACTGAATTTTTTTATTTGCCGGGAGATATAGATCTCAGTAATTATCTAGGAGAAGATTATATTATTGATAGGGATAAAAATCCGGATAGAAAATATTTTGATTGGAGAACTATTCATTTTTGTCTTACAAAAAAGATCGATATTGAGGAATGGACAAATATAGATATCGGGACCAACGCGAACATTCATAAAAATACTAAGACTCGGACGAATTATTATCAAATAATTGATAAAAATAAAAAGAACCTGGAACTTTTCCCAGAATTTTTGTTACTTTATAATGCATATAAGATTCAACCGTGGATCATACCAATCAATTTACTTCTTTTTAATAAAAAATGGAGTATAAATAAAAAACAAAAAGAGGTTCACGAAAATTATTATGGGGGATTAGACATTGAAAAAGACGTAGTTAGTGAAACCGCAACAGAGGAGTTATATTTCTTCCTGAAAAGAAATTTTCTTTTTCAATTTCGATGGGAGCCTCCTTTTAGCCAAACAATAATCAATAATATCAAGGCATATTGTCTACTGCTTAGATTGAGAAATCCAAAGGAAATGACTATATCCTCTATTCAAAGAGAAGAAATGCGCCTGGATGTAATGATGATTCCGAGGGTTACAACTATTGAAAATTTGGAAAACATGGGATTTTTTATTGAACCAGCTCGGCTATCCATAAACTGGGATGGACAATTTATCATGTACCAAACTATAGCTATTTCACGGGTGCATAAGAGTAAACAACAAACTAATCGAAATCGAAGATGCCAAGAAAAAAGAAATGTTCATAAGAATGGTCTTAATGAATTCATTGCACGACGACATAAAAAGTTTTTTGGGAATAAAGACGAAAATCATTATGATTTTATTGTTCCTGAAAATATTTTATCTCCTAGACGTCGTAGAGAGTTGAGAATTCGAAATTGTTTAAATTCGAGAAATTTAAATGTTGGGGATAGAAACCACGTATTTTGCAATGGGAACAATGCAAGGAACTGCGGTCCATTTTTTTATGAGGATAAGCATCTTGATGTAGATGTAGATACAAGTCCATTTTTTAGGTTCAAATTATTTCTTTGGCCCAATTATCGATTAGAAGATTTAGCTTGTATGAATCGCTATTGGTTTGATACCAATAATGGCAGTCGTTTCAGTATGTCAAGGATACATATGTATCCACGATTGATAATTAGTTGATGGTACATTTCCATGGATCCAGTGGCATATCTGGTATGTATATGAAGTCAACCAAATATACACACGCCTTGTGTTATATTACATTCTGGTACATGATACTGATTCAATGACCTTATCTTATCTCAGCTTAGAGCAATTATATCTATTTCAATCAATTATGAATGAATCGTCATAATCTTCTTATCTTGGGTTCAAATTCCTATTTTTGTGGGTGTAGAAATGTACCGACCATCCATATCTGAATAAAATGGAAAATAAAATGGTATTGAAAAATTTTATTAAAAAAAAAAAAGAAAAAAGTATATATGAGTAAATTCAGATTATTGTGTATAACAAATTGAAATAACTGGCATTATTATTACTGATCAGTAAAATCCATATCTGTAAAAATAAAGAAAAAGGGAAGAAAGTTCTTTTTATGGTAAAAAATTTATTCATTTCAGTTAGTTCGCAAGAAGAAAAAGAAGAAAATAAGGGGTCTGTTGAATTTCAAGTATTCAGTTTCACCAATAAGATACGTAGACTTACTTCCCATTTGGAATTGCACAGAAAAGACTATTTATCTCAGAGAGGTCTACGGAAAATTCTGGGAAAACGTCAACGGCTGCTGGCTTATTTGTCAAAGAAAAATAGAGTACGTTATAAAGAATTAATTAGTCAATTGGATATTCGGGAGCCAAAAACTCGTTAAGTTAATTTGACGAATAGTTTTTTATTATTTTTTTTTATATTATACTTGGAAATTCGATTTTATTAAATTTTTAAATTTTGATGAACTTCATTTCGTTTTCAGAAATTCCTGGAATTGGAATAATGAATCGGGGAAAAAATATATGACTATACCAACTACAAGAAAAGACCTCATGATAGTCAATATGGGTCCTCAACACCCGTCAATGCATGGTGTTCTTCGACTCATCGTTACTCTAGACGGGGAAGATGTTATTGACTGTGAACCCGTATTGGGTTATTTACACAGAGGAATGGAAAAAATTGCAGAAAATCGAACAATTATACAATATCTTCCTTATGTAACACGCTGGGATTATTTAGCGACTATGTTTACAGAGGCAATAACGGTAAATGGACCAGAACAGTTGGGAAATATTCAAGTACCGAAAAGAGCGAGCTATCTTAGAGTAATTATGCTAGAACTGAGTCGTATAGCTTCTCATTTGTTATGGCTTGGCCCTTTTATGGCAGATATAGGTGCGCAGACTCCTTTCTTCTATATTTTCCGAGAGAGAGAATTGATATATGACCTATTTGAATCCGCCACAGGTATGCGAATGATGCATAATTATTTCCGTATCGGAGGGGTTGCTGCTGATCTACCTTATGGCTGGATAGATAAATGTTTAGATTTCTGTGATTATTTTTTAACGGGGGTTACTGACTATCAAAAGCTTATTACGCGTAATCCCATTTTTTTGGAACGAGTTGAAGGAGTGGGCATTATTGGTGGAGAGGAAGCAATAAATTGGGGTTTATCAGGACCAATGTTACGAGCTTCTGGAATTCAATGGGATCTTCGTAAAGTCGATCATTATGAGTGTTACGACGAATTTGATTGGGAAGTACAATGGCAAAAAGAAGGAGATTCGTTAGCTCGTTATTTAGTCCGAATCAATGAAATGACGGAATCCATAAAAATTATTCAACAAGCTTTGGAAGGAATTCCGGGAGGGCCCCATGAGAATTTAGAGGTACGGCGCTTTGATAGAACAAAGGATTCCGAATGGAATGATTTTGATTATCGATTCATTAGTAAAAAACCTTCGCCCACTTTTGAATTGTCTAAACAAGAACTTTATGTGAGAGTAGAAGCCCCAAAGGGAGAATTGGGAATTTTTTTGATAGGAGATCGGAGTGTTTTTCCATGGAGATGGAAAATTCGTCCACCAGGTTTTATCAATTTGCAAATTCTTCCTCAGCTAGTTAAAAGAATGAAATTGGCTGATATTATGACAATACTAGGTAGTATAGATATTATTATGGGAGAAGTTGATCGTTGAAATGATAATTGATACAACAAAAGTACAAGCTATCAATTCTTTTTCCAGATCGGAATCCTTAAAAGAGATTTATGGGCTCATATGGTTACTTGTTCCTATTTTTACTCCTGTATCCGGAATCATAATAGGGGTACTAGTAATTGTGTGGTTAGAAAGACAAATATCTGCAGGGGTACAACAACGTATTGGACCTGAATATGCGGGTCCTTTGGGAATTCTTCAAGCTTTAGCAGATGGTACCAAACTACTTTTCAAAGAGGATCTTCTCCCATCTCGAGGAGATATTAGTTTATTCAGTATCGGACCATCTATAGCGGTCATATCTATTTTACTCAGTTATTCAGTAATTCCTTTTGGCTATCGCCTTGTTTTGGCCGATCTCAGTATAGGAGTTTTTTTATGGATTGCCATTTCCAGCATTGCTCCTATTGGACTTCTTATGTCAGGATATGGATCGAATAATAAATATTCCTTTTTAGGTGGTCTACGAGCTGCTGCTCAATCGATTAGTTATGAAATACCATTAACTCCATGTGTGTTATCAATATCTCTACGTGCGATTCGTTGGGACATGTACTTTTTTTTACCTATTTATTTTCATTTTCGTTCTAGGAAAAAAGTTGAATGTATTGAATAGATATCCTTTTTTATTCATCATTCAGGGCGATGGACTAAACCAGATAGTTATATGAGTGAAACAAAACAGCTTAGAAATTGGCAGTAAAAAGATTGAGTCTCATTCCCTAGGTACAAGAGTTAAGCAGACGTAAATATAAACAGTAGAAACGGGTTACCCCAAGATTGGTTGATTAGTCATCATAGTTTGAAGCGGGTACAAAAGATCAACTGTATGGAATTTTTACTGTTGTATGTATTACCATACCGGGGATCGAACAAACATAAGTGGACGGTTAGGAATACCAAGGTACACAAAGGATTAGTAATGGAGATAATGTAAGTAAGTAAGTTATCCAAATGGAAATTTCTGCATAACATAAAAGGAATCCTAATGGGGCTTTAAGTTGGTAGAAATGATCAAGCAGTACTTCCCCATGATCCCGATCCAGAGTATGCTCCTACCCACTGATTAAACAAATTACTATAAGGAACGAAGCAATCCTTTATTGATTTTTTTTATAGGCTTTTTTTTGAGTGAAAAAGAAGAACAGTAACGAACTAAATAAATGCAATTTCAAAAAAATAAAATTATAAAGGATGAGATCAATTCAGAAGCATTTTTTTGTTATTTATAGCAGACAGAATTGCATTGGTCTAATTTGGGACTCTCCGATGTATCTTTACTCTATCTACTCTAAAAGAAAGACAAGTATATCGAGATAATATTTGAACCTGTCCTTAGATTTATTCACGGCCATCGAGGAGCCGTATGAAGCTTAAGTCTCATGTACGGTTTTGCAATAGCGATGGGAATAGTGATGTTTTCACCGACTATGATTATCTAACAGTTCAAGTACAGTTGATATAGTTGAGGCGCAGTCAAAATATGGTTTTTGGGGTTGGAATCTGTGGCGCCAACCTATAGGATTTGCTGTTTTTTTAATTTCTTCCCTAGCGGAATGCGAGAGATTACCTTTTGATTTACCAGAAGCAGAGGAAGAATTAGTAGCAGGTTATCAAACCGAATATTCAGGTATAAAATTTGGTTTATTTTACGTTGCTTCCTATCTAAATCTACTAGTTTCTTCATTATTTGTAACGGTTCTTTACTTGGGTGGCTGGAATCTCTCTATTCCGTACATATTAATTCCTGAGCTTTTCGGAATAGAAGTGGGCGGAGTCTTTGGAACGACAATTGGTATCTTTATTACATTAGCTAAAGCTTATTTGTTCCTGTTCATTCCTATCACAACAAGATGGACTTTGCCTAGGATGAGAATGGACCAACTGTTAAATCTTGGGTGGAAATTTCTTTTACCTATTTCTTTAGGTAATCTATTATTGACAACTTCGTCCCAACTCTTTTCACTGTAAAGGCACAGGATATTCTAGATTCATAACTTCTCTCAAACAAGAGAAAGAAACATCAAATTATTCATACATATTCACGATATGTTCCCCATGGTAACTGGGTTCATGAATTATGGTAAACAAACAGTACGGGCTGCAAGGTATATCGGTCAAAGTTTTATGATTACCTTATCCCATACGAATCGTTTACCTGTAACTATTCAATATCCTTATGAAAAATTGATCACATCAGAGCGTTTCCGCGGTCGAATTCACTTTGAATTTGATAAATGCATTGCTTGTGAAGTATGTGTTCGGGTATGTCCTATAGATCTCCCTGTTGTTGATTGGAAATTGGAAACTGATATTCGAAAGAAACGATTGCTTAATTACAGTATTGATTTTGGAATCTGTATATTTTGTGGTAACTGTGTTGAATATTGTCCAACAAATTGTTTATCAATGACTGAAGAATATGAACTTTCTACTTATGATCGTCACGAGTTGAATTATAATCAAATTGCTTTGGGTCGGTTACCAATGTCAGTAATTGGAGATTACACAATTCGAACAATTATGAATTCGACTCAAATCAAAAAATCTGTGGCTAAACCACTTGATTCAAGAACAATTACCAATTTCTAAGATTAAGTTTTGATCTAAATGAAAGTAGCGAAGCTTCTTTCATTTTGCTTGGTCAATAAAAAAAAACCTAACTATAGAGTGGTCAAAATAATGGTTTTTAGGGATTGAAAATATATTCATATATATGTGATCTGTGATGATTTCTAAATTTATCGATTATTTTTTTTAGTTATTTCGAAAAATTTCATTTATAACGAAACTTTCAGATAGAGAAACGTATAGAGAAATGGTATTTAACCATTCATCAATTAAATTCATCAATTAAATTAATAAGTATATCTAAGCCACACCCCATTAGATTTAATTCAATTAGGAACATAGCAAAAAAATAGGGTAACTTCTTTTTTCTTGGTTTGGTCACTAGGATCATGAAAAATTTCGACTTAATTTATCTCTTATTTTACATAGAATGGATTTACCTGGACCAATACATGATTTTCTTGTAGTTTTTTTGGGATTGGGTCTTATAGTGGGGGGTCTAGGAGTGGTATTACTTACCAATCCGATTTTTTCTGCCTTTTCCTTGGGATTGGTTCTTGTTTGTACATCCTTATTTCATATTCCATCGAACTCCCATTTTGTAGCTGCTGCACAGCTCCTTATTTATGTGGGAGCTATAAATGTATTAATTGTATTTGCTGTGATGTTCATGAATGGTTCAGAATATTACAACGATTTCCATCTTTGGACCGTTGGAGATGGAGTCACTTCACTGGTTTGTACAAGTATTTTTGTTTCACTAATTACTACTATCCCAGATACATCATGGTACGGGATTATTTGGACTACAAGATCAAACCAGATTTTAGAACAGGACTTGATAAATAATGGTCAACAAATTGGGATTCATTTATCAACAGATTTTTTTCTTCCATTTGAACTTATTTCGATAATTCTTTTAGTTGCCTTGATAGGTGCAATTGCTATGGCTCGTCAGTACTAAAAATTTAGTACTATAAAAAAAAAAAAAAACTTGTTCTTTTCTTTAACTTCTATTTATTGTTCATGTATAAAATTAGAAAAAGGAAATGCTCTTAGTTAGATCTATTATCTATTACCAAATACCTTTATTTCGTACTTTATTATATTCTATTTTACTCAATTGAATCGGTTGAATTGTTGTTCATATTGAAATGAATCGAGATTGGCGAGGAGTTGGTCAATGATGCTCGAACATGTACTTGTTTTGAGTTCCTATTTATTATCCATCGGTATCTATGGATTGATTACAAGTCGAAATATGGTTCGAGCGCTTATGTGTCTTGAGCTTATACTGAATGCAGTTAATATAAATTTCGTAACATTTTCTGATTTATTTGATAGTCGCCAATTAAAAGGAGATGTTTTCTCCATTTTTGTTATAGCAATTGCAGCTGCTGAAGCAGCTATTGGATTAGCTATTGTTTCATCAATTCATCGTAACAGAAAATCAACTCGTATCAATCAATCTAATTTGTTGAATAAATAGTGGTAATCATATAAATCAAAATATAGAATATCTACAGAATATTCACCAATTAAATTAAAATGGGTATGTGGGACATAATGATAATGGTGCTTTTTGCTAAAACGTAATAAATCAAAGTATCTTGGCCTTTTTTCATGAGCAGATCAAAAAGTAGATTAATTCTAGTAAATCTAAATCATTGATTCGTCTGGTGTCTACAATATATAATTAATTTACTACTTTACTAGATCGAAAATTTATGATGTTAAAAAAATTATAGATATCCAATGTCACATTCAGTAAAGATTTATGATACATGTATAGGGTGTACTCAATGTGTACGAGCCTGCCCCACAGATGTATTAGAAATGATACCTTGGGACGGATGTAAAGCTAAGCAAATTGCTTCTGCTCCAAGAACAGAAGACTGCGTAGGTTGTAAAAGGTGTGAATCCGCTTGTCCAACAGATTTCTTGAGTGTCCGGGTTTATTTATGGCATGAGACAACTCGTAGCATGGGTCTAGCTTATTGATACGTTTCAGAAAATTCCACTTGAATCCATTTTTTATCTTTACCGACAAAAACCCGTACTCGATA